ATGACCCAGTATCGAATACTGGTAATAATATCAGCAAAAGAACGTTCTCCTGTGCTTCCAGACATGCCGAGCTCCACGTATTCTTGTACAGTCAAAAAGGGGATCGATTCCGTAAAAGATGAGATCAGTAAATGGGAATTCACTGAAATTTAATCTTTGTGAGATCGTCAATAGGGTACCAAGGGTGTCTTTAGAGTATACCGAATCAGTATAGCTATCCTTCTTCTGACACAGCAACGCAATTTCACAATTAGTATCTAAATGGAGTGCTAGAGACTTTCTTTTTTCTTTTATTGTTGCCTGTCGATGTAGTATTCTATACTATTCAATAAAAAAATTTTCAAATTCCTGTAGTAGTATAAGGGTTCTCCCCATTATCGGCTTCGGATTAGAAACTGAAGATCAGATAAAATGTGAATACAACGGGTTGCTTTCAAATAATTCGCGAGTGGGATTATCATATTCCATTCTCCTACACCTACAATTCAATTAGATCCAAAATATAAAAATATTCTTTCTTTTTGTGTTTGTAGAAGATGTTTTTTGTTGGAACCTCCCCCCCCCTTTTTTTTTCATTTTTATTTTTAAGGAATTGGTTAGTTGTCCAGTAAGAAGTAAGACTAGCCGATAGTCTTCGACGAAAGAAAGAGAACAAAGAAGAAAATAATCAATATTCGCGATGCACGCATTGTTGTATTAGAACCAAAAGGCCGTTCTTGATCGAATTATAATTATAAAAAAAAGGGCGGGGGGCTCTCTAATTTAAGATATGTAAAGAAAAAATGTATAAGTTTCGCACGATTAGATCATGCGAAACTCTTTTTCTTCTCATTAGAGATATTATGAGAATGAACCTACTACTGAATCTAATGAGGTCAAATCAAATTAAAGTAAAAAAGAAAAAAAAGGGAAAGTAAAGTTAAAGTAAAAAAAGGGAGATTCTAGTATAATATAAAGTCATTCTTTGTTCGAAAATACACAATGTATTCGATACAATAATAAAAAAAAGATCAAAATCAAAATAGAAATGATTTTCCAATTTTAAAGCGATTCAATTTCATTTTTTGAATGAAGTTACACAACAGAGTTTTTTATTATTTCTAATTTTGATTATTAATTATAATATATAATATTAGTATAAGAATATTAGTTTTTAAGATGAATCTGTTGATTGGGAATTAGGGGATGCTCAGATATCACAGATGATAAATTGATTTCTTACCTATGTCACTCCCATTTTTTTTTTTTATTACTGTTTAGAAGGATTGATGAATCAAAAACTTTCAATTGAAAGAATAAGTGGAATTGGTCTTTTTGCTTATTCTTGTTTGTATCTTTCAAAAATTTGAATTTAGGGAAGTGCTTTCTAAACATATGTATAAAAAGACCATATTTCATTTAGCCTCTTTATGCTTACTATAACTAGTTATTTCGGTTTTCTACTAGCGGTTTTAACTATAACCTCAGCTCTATTTATCGGGTTGAACAAGATACGACTTATTTGAAATTAATTGAACAAACGATTCATAAAAAAACGAAATCTTTCTGTGTTATTCCATATATTCTATAGTTTCTTAAGTTTCTTACCGTGTCAATTTCCAATTTTTGGTCATTGAGATTCATGGGCAATATGAATTAATAGTTAAGAATAGATATTACCTCTCCTTTTCCTCTTTCAAACAAATTGAAATGATTGAAGTTTTTCTATTTGGAATTGTCTTAGGTCTAATTCCTATTACTTTGGCTGGATTATTTGTAACCGCATATTTACAATACAGACGCGGCGATCAGTTGGACCTTTAATTAATTAATAGCTCTTTTTTTGATTGACCCCTACTTGCTTTATTAATTTTAATACATAGGGCAGGGGTCAAATTGAAATTGCTGTTCAATTATTTCATTTCAGTGTAATTTTCGACCTAAGAATAACAAGAATGGGATCACGCTCTGTAGGATTTGAACCTACGACATCGGGTTTTGGAGACCCGCGTTCTACCGAACTGAACTAAGAGCGCTTTATTATCACACTAAATATTTTGTAAGTAACCCTAATATATTATATTTTTGCATGCGTATCCTATTCTATAGTAGAATAGAGTCAAATGAAAGATTGATCATGTTATGGATGCCCAATTTAATCGATTTCAATTGATCCCTCGTTACGATTCCTGCTCATAAGATAAGTAATAGAATAGGTAGGGATGACAGGATTTGAACCCGTGACATTTTGTACCCAAAACAAACGCGCTACCAAGCTGCGCTACATCCCTTTCAATTGGGTTACAGTGTCATTGTAGAGAATACCCGTATTGTTTTCCACATCTTTATTTACTCCATTTCTATACAAAAATTATCTTGTCATTTCTTCTTTTTGATCTCATATCATAGAACATATAATTAATTATTAATTAATTATAATAAACTACTTATATGCGTTACGTATAATGAAACCCGCTGTAAAAAAAATGAATATTTTGGGGAAATGCTGGTACAGAAAAGGGCACGTTTTTTTTAAGAAAAGGAATATTCTACTGAATCGTTGTACATTTAAATTTGAATTAGGGATTCCGCGGACAAATACAAGTGATCATTAACTCCATATATGTCTGGTCATATATGTATTACAAATTCCAATAAAGAAGGAGGATTTCAAATAAAATGCGAGATCTAAAAACATATCTCTCAGTGGCGCCGGTAGTAAGTACTATATGGTTCGGGTTTTTAGCAGGTCTATTGATAGAGATCAATCGTTTATTTCCGGATGCGCTGATATTCCCCTTTTTTTCATTCTAGTTAGTAACATGGGAAGTGGTGAAGAAGATTAGGGATTTAATAAAATCTCTGTGACTAATCCCTCCCCTTCCCATCTTTTAATTTTAGAATTTTTAAAATTCGAATAAGTTCGAAAAGAGAAAGAATAAAAGTGGATTCAAATTCAGTGAAACTCGGAACTCGGGCCTGAGGCCCGAGGCTCGAATTAAAATAATTATTTTAATTTAAATTATTTAAATTAAAATAATTAAAAAGAGAATGAGAACGGAAATGGAAATTGATGGATAGGTCAACAATATCATACAAAATACTTAAATGAAAGACGAAACGCTATATTGGGATTAGAAATGTAGTTAGAAATCATTGTATTACTTATTATTACTATCTTGATTGCAACGAAATTTTTCATAATTTTATTTCGAGTTAGCAACTTCTATTTTTTTTTTTTCGTTCCTTTTTTCTCTTTGGATCGCAAAATAGAATAGTTGAGTGAATCAAAAATACAAAGGGGGTTCATGGCCAAGGGGAAAGATGTTCGAGTAACAGTTATTTTGGAATGTACCAATTGTGCTGTTCGAAATGATGCTAATAAGGAATCAAAGAGGGTTGGTATTTCCAGATATATTACTCAAAAGAATCGACACAATACGCCTAGTCGATTGGAATTGAGAAAATTCTGTCCCTTTTGTTACAAATATACAATTCATGGGGAGATAAAGAAATAGATGGAACCGATTACACGTATGTATTGTATGTCATCCTTCCAAGGAAGATGAAAAATGTCATATACCATATATTATATATAACATATATTTAAAGATAAACAAACCAAAAAGAAATCCCCGACAAAATTAGGATTTTCGGGATAAGGAATAAACAAATCATGGATAAATCCAAGCGACTCTATTTTAAATCCAAGCGATCTTTTCGTAGGCGTTTGCCCCCGATTGGGTCGGGGGATCGAATTGATTATAGAAACATGAGTTTAATTAGTCGATTTATTAGTGAACAAGGAAAGATATTATCTAGACGGGTGAATAGATTAAACTTAAAACAACAACGATTAATTACTATTGCTATCAAGCAAGCTCGTATTTTATCTTTGTTACCCTTTCTTAATAATGAGAAACAATTTGAAAGAGGTGAGTCGGCTGCTAGAACTGCGGGTCTTAGAATCAAAAAGGGGGATAGGCTTACTCTTCACTTGAATCAAAATTCCAATACGAACTCAAAGGCGGATTGATGTTTTGTTCGAAAAATTCGCGAATTAAGATGTGAGTGTCGTGTCATAAGAAAAAAAGTATCGGGGAAAAAGAATAAATCTTTTTTTATTGAACGTCTTGTTTGTTCATTTTGACGACTTTATCATATTATTTGATTATATTTTATCATACTAATTTCTATTCTACCTTCCCGGAGTTAATTTTACAGCGCACTCCATTAAAATTTAAAACATTCCTATGGAGTCCTTCCAATCTACTTATTTTATAATCTCAGTGGAAATCATAGAAAGACAATTTATATTTAATATAGCTATTTGCGCAAGTATTTTACGATTAAGAAGCAACTGCTTCTTGTACAGATTGTGTATTAAAATATTATAACTATAGTATACTAAATTCCCTCGAATTGCTGCATTTATCCGAGTGATCCACAAACGGCGAAAATATCTCTTTTGCCTACCTCTATCCCGATAAGCCGAAAACAAAGCTCTTATTTTCTGTTGAGTAATAGTTCGAGTAAGTCTTGAATGAGCCCCTCGAAAGCTTGATGCAAATAAACGAATTTTTGTTCTACGTCTCCGAGCTATACATCCTCGTTTAATTCTGGTCATTGAATAAATGAAACTTTGATAAATAACTAATTGATTTCTTTTCTTTCAGTTATTCCCTTCCCCTTTACTAGTTTGTTAATAACAAAACGGATCCTTCCAATGTATAAAATAAAAACTCCAACGGCTTTTGCTACTATAACCTTCCCGCCCACGATTTTTTCTTTTTTTTTATAGGCATTTTACCTCGAAATAAGAAATAATATTGATATTGATACTAGATATTAAAAAAAGCATATTAATATTAAATAAAAACAAAAAGTAGTAAATATAAAATAGAAATGAATAAAAAAAAATAGTGGGTTCCATCGTTTCTATGGTTACTTCTTAAACGGCGAGATCCCTTCTATACACCGGAGCCCCTTCTTTTCTTTCATTTAATCAATGCTATTGTTAACTTGTACAGTTCACACTTTTTGGCTCTACCCATGAATTTTTCAGTAATCCGTCTTTCACAACGAGATCCACTTATACAGTAACGGTATTTAATTATGAAGATTAACTGTGTAGCTGACCCTCTTAGTCCGTTGTTGAAAGAGTAAGGGCGTAATCTTTCTTGCCTTTAAATGGGATTCCCCCCGCTTAATGGATAAACATTTGCTACCAATGGGAAATTCTTTCTCATCTTAAATTGAAAATGGAGACGATTGGATTTACACCACTAGAAACCATAAATTTTGATACACAATAGAAGGGTATGATAGATACTTTTTAGATAGTGAATGGAGTTCTTCCGTTTTATTTTATCTTATTTACTGTTACTGATCACTGATACTGGAAAAATGGGTTCTTTTCTTCTGCCCCAGTCCATGCTCTGAACGAGTCACACATACACCCTAGTACATGTTCCTCGTCGCTGAGGGCATCCCCCAAGGGCGGGGGATTTCGTAACATTTCTGATTGGCTGTCTCGTCTTTCTAATAAGTTGTTTAATAGTTGGCATGTTGACTCGTATACATAATGAGCTGGTTTAGATCGATCCTAACCGGCCGATTAGGAATTACTTCTATAGTAATAAATTAATTAATAGAATACTCTATCAAACCCAGTAAGAAGATAAAATTTCAAATGGCGTATTTGTATTTGCGCGAAATCCCTGTTATTTTTTATTCTACTCCTACATGATCAACAATTCCATGAGCTTGGGCTTCTGTTGCTGACATAAAAACATCTCTTTCCATGTCTTCGGATACAACCCATAGAGGTGTGCCTGTTCTTTGTACATAAACCCTTGTAATGGTTTCGCGCAGCTTCATCATTTCTTCCGCTTCCAGGATAAATTCTCCTGCGGGTGCCTCATAAAAAGAACTAGCAGGTTGATGGATCATTACCCTGATTATATAACCTAATAAATGGTTCTTCTATCTCGAAGAGAAATCAAAGAGAATAAATTAAATAACGAGTAATGATATGAAAACCAAAAGATAGAATTGAACAACCGTACAGGCATCTTTTGCGCATTGCATACGGCTATACAATGGAATTTACTTTATAACCTCCATTCCATTGAAGAAGTATAAAATCAAATTCAAATATTCAAATATAGGGCCTATCAGACCCCGATCGGTAAATAATCCAATAACCATCCTTCATTTTATTTTGGAGTAGTTAAAACATACTATGATGGTTCCGTTGCTTTATATATTTATTTAGTCTGTTATTAAGCAATCCCAAAGTTTCTTTTTTTTTGTATTCTTTCCTAAGATAAATATTGTTATTATCCCTCTGGTGTGAAAACAAAAAAGTTTGTGACGCTGCAATAGGCTTCCGATAAATCAGAAAAAATCGGAAATGCCCTTTATCTCATACTATTCGTTCGATATATAATCTAATGATTGATTTTTGAAAAAAAAAAAAACAAAAATAAAAAAAAAAGGTTTCTCATATCGAATTCAAAATGCCATGCTATTATTACTTAATAGTCATATTTCATATGGCGAAGGCATAGTCTTCTTTTTTCTCTCAAATACAAAACTCATTGGCGCCGAGCATGAGGGAATGCTAGACGTTTGGTAATTTCTCCTCCGACCAGAAGAAAAGATCCTATTGAAGCGGCCAATCCCATGCATATTGTCTGTACATCTGGTTGTACAAATTGCATAGTATCATAAATAGCTACTCCGGGTATTACCCACCCCCCGGGAGAGTTTATAAACAAATACAGATCTTTGCTATCATCCTCTATACTGAGATATACCATAAGACCAATAATTTGATTCGAGAGATCGCTATCAACCTCTTGGCCTAAAAAAAGTAATCTTGCTCGATAAAGTCGGTTGATTAGGATATAATTGTATCCTTAGGAACCGTACGCGCACCTTTTGATGCATACGGTTTACCAAAAATCGCGCAAAAAAAAAAGAATCAATGTGTAGATTGCAGCCCTCATTCTTTTTTATTTTCATAGGGGGCTCTTTCTAACTTCTAACAAAGGGCTTTTTTTCTTCCATTTTTCAAGAAGGATTTCTTTTGGCCTGTTTACTTTACCTATATATAAATAAAATATATATATAAATAATTTACTAAACTTATCGAATGAACTTCTCATTGATGTATTGTTTCATCGAGATCGAATCCAAATAACGATGCCATTTTCTTGTTCCTGAATGGGCTTTTTCAATTTTTTTAGGTTTATGCTCTACTCCGAGTAAAGATAGGCCCGATTTTTATTTGCACATATAGGGCAAATGTCCCAATACCACGTCTTTTTGCTATGGCTTTTTTTATTTTTCAATTTCATTTATTTCATGTCTTCCACTAAATATTCAATGTATTCATTATATTAAATGTATTCATTTATATTACTCGATTGATTAAACAGTTTGAGATCGCTCCTGTTTATAAATAGAATATTATAAAAGTAGTAATCTTAGATATATTACCAATTGGGTTTTTTCTAAACGGAGCCTGGATACTTCATTTTTTTGGTCCAGTCGAGCCAACCATAAATTATTCTAATTGATAATATTAATCTGATACCCCTACAAAAAATAAATAGGATTAAATTGTATTTCACGCTCCAAACTTTTGATAATTCAATCAATCTTTTTTGGGCGAAAGAGGGGATATCTCGATCAGGGGAGAGAATGGGGAAATTCCATGTGACCCAATATATCTGACAAGTCGCACTATATGTCAACCCACGATGCATCTTCCTCTCCAGGACTTCGAAAAGGTACTTTTGGAACACCAATAGGCATAAAATGAAAGAAAAAAAATTAAGTACTATATCTTACTTTGATGTGGAAGCGTAACAACGGGTTTATTGTCTTAATAAGATTAGCCTTTATCATAGTTTATCCATAAATTGAATAAGTTCATAACAATAACATAAAAAAAGAAAACCGAATGATTATGACTAAAGGAAAATTTTTACGAAACGAATGGGCTTTTGGAATGATATGAACAAATGGGTATGTCTTCACTCAGAGAAAATTAAAGTGGGATCAATCCCCTCTACCATTGCGTATTGGTACTTATCGGGTATAGAATAGATCTGCTTATTTTTGTTCCTACAAATGGAATTCGTCTATTATTACTATCTATTATTATTATTACTAAAAGAATAGAACAAATATTAATTCTTTCCTCGAGAAAATCTACCGAAAGAGTGGGTCCAGAGCATAGTTTTTTTACTTTTTACAATGCAATAAAGTTACATAGTGTCTATTATTCGTTGATTAAAGGGGTATTTCCATGGGTTTGCCTTGGTATCGTGTTCATACCGTCGTATTGAATGATCCGGGTCGTTTGATTTCTGTTCATATAATGCATACAGCTCTAGTTGCTGGTTGGGCCGGTTCGATGGCTCTATACGAACTAGCGGTTTTTGATCCCTCTGACCCCGTTCTTGATCCAATGTGGAGACAGGGTATGTTTGTTATACCCTTCATGACTCGTTTAGGAATAACCAATTCATGGGGCGGTTGGAGTATCACAGGAGGTACTATAACGAATCCGGGTATTTGGAGTTACGAAGGTGTGGCCGGGGCACATATTGTGTTTTCTGGCTTATGCTTTTTGGCAGCTATTTGGCATTGGGTGTACTGGGATCTAGAAATATTTTCTGATGAACGTACAGGAAAACCTTCTTTAGATTTACCTAAGATTTTTGGAATTCATTTATTTCTTTCAGGGTTGGCTTGTTTTGGGTTTGGCGCATTTCATGTAACGGGGTTGTATGGTCCTGGAATATGGGTGTCCGATCCTTATGGACTAACCGGAAGGGTACAATCTGTAAATCCAGCGTGGGGTGTGGAAGGTTTTGATCCTTTTGTTCCGGGAGGAATAGCCTCTCATCATATTGCAGCAGGGACATTGGGCATATTAGCCGGCCTATTCCATCTTAGTGTCCGTCCGCCCCAACGTCTATACAAAGGATTACGCATGGGAAATATTGAAACCGTCCTTTCCAGCAGTATCGCTGCTGTCTTTTTTGCCGCTTTTGTTGTTGCTGGAACTATGTGGTATGGTTCAGCAACTACCCCGATTGAATTATTTGGTCCCACTCGTTATCAATGGGATCAGGGATACTTCCAGCAAGAAATATATCGAAGAGTTAGCGCTGGGATAGCCGAAAATCAAAGTTTATCAGAGGCTTGGTCTAAAATTCCTGAAAAATTGGCTTTTTATGATTACATCGGTAATAATCCGGCAAAGGGGGGATTATTCAGAGCGGGCTCAATGGACAACGGGGATGGAATAGCTGTTGGGTGGTTAGGACACCCTATCTTTAGAGATAAGGAAGGGCGTGAACTTTTTGTACGTCGTATGCCCACTTTTTTTGAAACATTTCCGGTTGTTTTGGTAGACGGAGACGGTATTGTTAGAGCCGATGTTCCGTTTCGAAGGGCAGAGTCGAAGTATAGTGTCGAACAAGTAGGTGTAACTGTGGAGTTCTATGGTGGCGAACTGAATGGAGTCAGTTATAGTGATCCTGCTACTGTGAAAAAATATGCTCGACGCGCTCAATTGGGCGAAATTTTTGAATTAGATCGTGCTACTTTGAAATCCGATGGTGTTTTTCGTAGCAGTCCAAGGGGTTGGTTTACTTTTGGCCATGCTTCATTTGCTCTGCTCTTCTTCTTCGGACATATTTGGCATGGCGCTAGAACCTTGTTCCGAGATGTTTTTGCCGGTATTGACCCAGATTTGGATGCTCAAGTAGAATTTGGAACATTCCAAAAACTTGGGGATCCGACTACAAGACGACAAGTAGTCTGATACAAGATTGATTTCTTACTTTTATTTTTGTGATTTAACATAACATAGACAGGGAGCCGGATAAATCTTGATTTGAATCGCTGCCTTTGCCCTTTCTTTGACTCTTTCTCTTTAGTTATCCGGGAGACGACCCAAAATAAACAGGCATGGAAGCTATAATTGTAAACCACAATCGAATCTATGGAAGCATTGGTTTATACATTCCTCTTAGTCTCGACTCTGGGAATAATATTTTTCGCCATCTTTTTTCGGGAACCACCTAAAGTTCCAACTAAAAAGATGAAATGATTTTTTATTATCTCGATTGAAGTAATGAGCCTCCCAATATTGGGAGGCTCATTACTTCAACTAGTCTCCGTGTTCCTCGAATGGATCTCTTAGTTGTTGAGAGGGTTGCCCAAAAGCAGTATATAAGGCGTACCCAGTAAAACTTACAAGTAAACCAGATATAGAGATGGCAACTAAGGTTGCTGTTTCCATTATTATATAATTTTAAGACCACAATGGATCTATGCTAAGATCATTTATTTACAATATAATGGTATACAAAGTCAACGGCTCTCACTGAATACAAAATAGGATTTATGGCTACACAAACCGTTGAGAATAGTTCTAGATCTGGTCCAAGACGAACCATTGTAGGGGATTTATTGAAACCACTGAATTCGGAATATGGTAAAGTAGCTCCAGGTTGGGGAACTACTCCTTTGATGGGTATTGCAATGGCTCTATTTGCGATATTCCTATCTATTATTTTGGAGATTTATAATTCTTCCATTTTACTGGATGGAATTTCAATGAATTAGATTCACAAGAACTACTAAATCGCTTTTCACTACAAAGTGAATCATTTAGGTCGTTTTTAGCCCATTCTATTTTTGGGTAGTTCGACCGTGGAATTTCTTTGTTTCTGTATTTCCGGAATATGAGTGTGTGACTTGTTATAATTGATCCTATGGATACTACAGAGAGTGGTTCTGTCATCTTGATACAGATGGTTTTACCTCGTCGGATATTCATTCTAGTATCCGGAACGCGCGGAATATAGGAAATAGATTACAAACTATTCTAACTATGATTCATATTTTATATTAAGACCTCGCGGGCCGGACTCCAAAAAAAAAGAGTTAACCCCCAAATAGTTAAAAAAGGGGGTTAGAAGTGATAAATCGACAGATTTTTATTCTTTTTCCCGTTTATGCTTATTTTAATTAAGGGACAAACCTTTCTTTAAATTTTTATTCAGTATATCTATTCATTGAATAAGTGATGATCCAACGATTCTTACTCAGGGAATTTTTGGACTTAGTTTGAAGGTTTTCTTGAATCATCGTGGTTGTAGTATGAATCTGAGGTTTTAATCGATTCATAGGGTCTTAACAAGAGAATTCCTATCAATAATAAAGAAAACAGAAGTAAAACCGCGTTACACACAAATAAGAATAACAAATAAAAGAAAAAAAAATAGGTAAATAGAGGATTCAAGAGGCCTGTAACAATCAACATAAAGACGAATGAGCCAACTTGATATTTTTTAGCATTATAACCACAAAGAAGAGCTTTCAGATTTTTATTCTTTCGTATCTTTAGAGAAAAAGAAAGAGTGAATCATAGGAGGAAAGATAAATAAGTCTCAAACTTTTTATTACACATATCCATTCTAGCCAGTATTTGGGTGGTTTTTGTTTGAGCCGTACGAAATGAAATTCTCATATACGGTTCTCAGAGGGGGAGTTCCCTGGATTTACCTATCTCAATAAAGTATATGATTGGTTCGAAGAACGTCTTGAGATTCAGGCGATTGCAGATGATATAACTAGTAAATATGTCCCTCCCCATGTGAACATATTTTATTGTTTAGGCGGAATTACACTTACTTGTTTTTTAGTACAAGTAGCTACGGGATTCGCTATGACTTTTTACTATCGCCCAACGGTTACTGAGGCTTTTGCTTCCGTTCAATATATAATGACTGAAGCTAACTTTGGTTGGTTAATCCGATCAGTTCATCGATGGTCCGCAAGTATGATGGTGCTAATGATGATCCTGCACGTATTTCGTGTGTATCTCACCGGTGGCTTTAAAAAACCTCGTGAATTGACTTGGGTTACAGGTGTAGTTTTAGCTGTATTGACCGCATCTTTTGGCGTGACTGGTTATTCCTTACCCCGGGACCAAATTGGTTATTGGGCAGTCAAAATTGTAACAGGCGTACCGGAAGCTATTCCTGTAATAGGATCGCCTTTGGTAGAGTTATTGCGCGGAAGTGCTAGTGTAGGACAATCCACCCTGACTCGTTTTTATAGTTTACACACTTTTGTATTACCTCTACTTACTGCCGTATTTATGTTAATGCACTTCCCAATGATACGTAAGCAAGGCATCTCTGGTCCTTTATAGAGAAGAAATAGTATTATAGATCATAGATATTTGTAATCAGTCATTTATCACTTCACTCAGGGTAGGAACAATAGGATTTCATTGCTATAAATATGGATTATTGAAAAGAATAAAACATGTATTTGGATCTTTTCCTTCAACCCCGCAAAATTATTTATTTGACACTAATGGTTGAAGTGAATTTTCTGAAGATAAAATGGATTATGGGAGTGTGTGACTTGAACTATTGATTAGTCCGTGCAGATATATGCCTATCTGCCACATTTGTTTGAAT